TGGATGGGAATCAAGAAAATTCGAAGTTAGAAATATTGATAGATAAAAAAGATAAAGATCTCTTCTGGTTTGAAAAACCTCTTGTAACTATTTTTTTCGACTCTAAATCTTGGAATCGTCCATTTCGATATATAAAAAAAAATCAATTTGAGAATGCTGTAAAAAAAGAGATGTCACAATATTTTTTTTATACATGTCAAAGCGATGGAAAAGAAAGAATATCTTTTACATATCCACCCAGTTTATCAACTTTTTTGGAAATGATACAAAGAAAAACTTCCCTAGTCACAACTGAAAAAACAGACAAACTCTCCAATCATTGGAATATAATAATTAATAAAATTATTGATAAAATTACTAAATATTAATAAAATTAAGAAATAGTTATTTAAATAATTATTAATAAATAGAAAAATAGAAAAATATATATATATATATATAAATTAAAAATAAATATATATAAATTAAAAATATATATAAATAATTTTTAATAAATATAATTTAAAATAAATATAATTTAAAATAGACTTCATTTTTAATAAATATTTTTAATAAATATAAAGTAATAAATTTAATATAAAATAGAAAAGTTTAATATAAAATAGAAAAGAGAAAACAGAAGTCTATTCTTGAATGTTTTGAATTAACCAATATTAAATTGAACTCATTTCATTTCTATCCTATCATATGTAGAATTATCATATGTCGAATAATTTTTTTTTTGTTTAATAAATTTTAAAAACAATACTTTTTTTTCTTTTTAGTCTTTTTAGTATAGTGTAATAGTTACAAGATGGGGATTTTGATTTTCCCCATCAGCTTGCTTGTCACAATTTCACACAATTCCAATAATAAATATTGATAAGTCTTGTCTTCTTTATATTTATACTTATTTGAATAAAAAAGAGCAGATCAACTAGGATCTTTAGTCCAAAATAATGGATTTTAAACCTTATTTTGTAATTTTCTTAAAAATTATTATTCTAACTCACTATATAGAATAAATCCTTCATCACTTTTATTTTATTTATTTTAATCCAATTTAATTAATAAAAGTACCTTGCATATTTATCTATAGAAAATATGGATCAATTTTGAATGATCTATTTCAGTTTTAGATCATATGCTTGGCCTGGAGGAGGGATCAAGGTATCTATTAAATTAAATAAGATTCTTTATTTGAAAATACTATTCTTTATTTAAGAGAAAACTCGAAACTTTTTGGTTATATGCTATGCCCAGATCAATACCCAATTAGGTTACCAAATCATACCAGAAATTCTTTATACATTCCACCACCAAAAATTAATACAATTTAATACAATAAAATATTTCTATAAATCTCTTAAATTTAGTGCTGAAATTGTAATCCATAACCATAAAAAAATTATATTTTTTGTTTTCCTTTTTCCATGGATTAAAGTCAGACCCATTTATTTATATATAGTATATAGTTATTATAGTTATGGGGAGTTTATTTGTAAAAGTATAAACTAAAAAAAAACACCATTGTTAAGTTAACTAAAATTGACACAATAACTAATAATAAGGATAAGGATTGTTATCCTAAAGATTCTTATAGGAACGTTCAAATACCTCTTTAATTAAACGTAAACGAATTTTTCTTTATTAATTTAGATGTTTTATGTTTCCTAATAAAGTCAAATATTGAATTAAATTGAACCTTTCAAGATCGACGATTGAATAAAAATCAGTTATTATGATTTCGAGCAAGCCGCTATGGTGAAATCGGTAGACACGCTGCTCTTAGGAAGCAGTGCTAGAGCATCTCGGTTCGAGTCCGAGTGGCGGCATACCATCTTTTAATTTTCATTTTCAAAAGGATACAAAAAATACTATAATGAATTCAATTCTTGATTTCTATTCTATAGAATTGAGGGCCCCTTTGTTAAGTCTTTTTTAAGTTAAAAATTTTTATGATATTTTCGACTCTAGACCATATATTAACTCATATAACTTTTTCGGTCGTTTCAATTGTAATTACAATTCATTTGATAAATTTATTAGTCGATGAATTCGTAAGACTAGATGATTCGTCAGAAAAGGGCATGATAACTACTTTTTTCTGTATAACAGTATTGTTAGTTATTCGTTGGATTTCTTTGCGACATTTACCATTAAGTAATTTATATGAATCCTTAATTTTTCTTTCATGGGGTTTCTCGATTATTCATATAATTCCGTATTGTAAAAGGCCTAAAAATTATTTAAACAGAATAACACTACCAAGTACTTTATTTACCCAAGGCTTTGTTACTTCGGGGCTTTTAACTAACATGCATCAATCTGAAATCTTAGTCCCTGCTCTTCAATCCCAGTGGTTAATGATGCATGTCAGTATGATGATATTGGGATATGCTGCTCTTTTATGTGGATCATTATTATCAGTAGCACTTCTAGTAATTACATTTCAAAAAGTCATAACAATTTTTGATAAAAGCAATGATTTAATCAATGATTCATTTTCTGTCCAATACATGACGGAAAGAAGTAATGTTTTCAGAAATACTTCTTTTTTTTCTTCTAGGAATTATTACAGGTTTCAATTGATTCAACAATTAGACTATTGGGGTTATCGTATTATTAGTATAGGGTTCATTTTTTTAACCATAGGTATTCTTTCGGGAGCAGTCTGGGCTAATGAAGCATGGGGATCATATTGGAATTGGGATCCAAAAGAAACTTGGGCATTTATTACCTGGATTATATTCGCCATTTATTTCCATACTCGAACAAAAAAACAAATTGACGGTTTAAATTCCGCAATTGTTGCGTCTATCGGCTTTCTTATACTTTGGATATGCTATTTCGGAGTTAATTTATTAGGAATAGGGTTACATAGTTATGGTTCATTCACATTAACAGTTAATTGAATTGAAGCAAGAATCTGACGGATACAATCTAGGATAACGTAAGACATATATAGCACATATATATAAGAAACTGAACCTTCGGATAACCTATTGAGAATGAGAACCTTTTGAATCACTATATTATTTGATTCAAAAAGTTCTCACAAATGCCAAACATATCTGTTTACAATTTCTTTTTTTTTTTTACTTAAATTTAAGAGAATAAAAAGAAAGTTTCTTTTATTTATAACTTTATAACAATTTTAAATTAAAAATTTAAATTAAAAAAAAAAACATAAGATTAGTTTTTAATTGTTTATTTTATTTTATAAAAATTACCTATAAAAAAAATTAGATAGAATAGCTTCTACCTTGTCAACTGATAATGAGAGAACGAAATCCGGATAAATACCAATACCCATTACAGGAAAAAGGATAGCAATCAAAACAAATAACTCGCGCGGTCCAGAATCAAAAAAATAAGAGTTTGGGGTATTAAACTGCTTGTATCCATAGAACATCTGGCGTAAGATAGATAATAAATAAATAGGAGTTAATATTATTCCAACTGCCATTACAAAAGTAATTAGTATTTTTGGTATTAAAAGATATTTTTGGTCGGTAATTATTCCAAAAAAAACTATCAATTCCGCAAAAAAACCGCTCATACCTGGCAATGCAAGGGAGGCTAATGATAAGATATTGAACATCATAAATATTTTTGGCATTGGGGTAGCCATTCCCCCCATTTCGTCAAGATAAGCAAGACGTATTCGATCAAAACTCGTTCCTGTCAAGAAAAAAAGTGCAGCGCCAATAAATCCATGTGATATTATTTGTAAAATGGCTCCATTGAGTCCCATATCGCTTATAGCATAAATTCCTATAATTATAAAACCCATATGAGATACCGAAGAGTAAGCTATTCTTTTTTTTAAATTTCGTTGACCAGAAGATGTTGAAGCTGCATAGATTATTTGCATTGCGCCTATTATTATCAACCATGGAGAAAATATAGAATGAGCGTGGGGCAATAATTCCATATTGATTCGAATCAACCCATATGCTCCCATTTTTAATAAGATTCCGGCTAAAAGCATACAAGTACTGTAATGTGCTTCCCCATGCGTATCTGGCAACCATGTATGTAAGGGCATAATCGGCAATTTAACAGCAAAAGTAATAAGAAATCCAATATATAATACTATTTCCAAAGCTACAGGATATGATTGATTAGCTAATGTTTCCAAATTAAATGTTGGTTCATTGGAACCATATAAAGCAATACCTAAAGCTCCTATTAATAAAAAAACAGAGCTTCCTGCAGTATACAAAATAAATTTTGTAGCCGAATACAGGCGTTTCTTGCCCCCCCACATAGATAGAACTAGATAAACGGGAATTAATTCTAACTCCCACATGATAAAAAAAAGTAAAAGATCTTGAGAAGAAAATAATCCTATTTGACCACTATACATTGCTAACATCAAAAAATAGAATAATCTGGAATTACGAGTAACTGGCCAAGCCGCTAAAGTAGCTAAAGTGGTGATAAATCCTGTCAGTAAAATAGGTCCTAGAGAAAGTCCATCTATTCCTAATCTCCAGTAAAAATCAAAAAAATTGATCCATTTATAATCCTCTGTCAATTGGATTAAGGGATCCTCCAATTGGAAATAATAAGAAAATGTATAGGTCATTAAAATAAGTTCTAATATAGAAATATATATAGTATACTGTCTAATTACCTTATTTCCTTTATGTGGGAAAAATAACATTAAAGAACCCGCGGATATCGGTAAACCTACAAATATTGTTAACCAAGGAAAAGAATTCGTGGTAAAGACAAGATAGACTTGGGTCAGAAAAACCCGTACTCAAAATATATATTTTGAGTACGGGTTTTTGTCGATAAGCAAAAAATCAAATGTATTCAAGTGGGTTTTTGTAGAAAGTATCAATAAGCTAGACCCATGCTTCGAGTTGTTTCATGCCATAAATAAACTCTAATACTCAAAAAATCCGTTGGACAGGCGGATTCACATCTCTTACAACCGACACAGTCCTCCGTTCTTGGAGCAGAAGCGATTTGCTTAGCTTTACATCCGTCCCAAGGTATCATTTCTAATACATCTGTGGGGCAGGCTCGTACACATTGAGTACACCCTATACACGTATCATAAATTTTTACTGAATGTGACATTGGATCTATAATTTTTTTTTTGAACACCATAAATTTTCAATCTAGTAATTTTCGAAATGAATCATATATTTAAACACCAGATGAATCAATGATTTACCAAAATTTTTCTATTCAATTTAGAATCGATTAATAAGATGGAAATAGAGCCAAGGTACTTTAATTTTATATGTTTTACCAAACATAATCAGTATGTTATTATCATATTCATCAATTCGACTTGATAAATATAAATATTCTATTTTATATAATTAATACTATTTATTCAATAAATTCGATTGATTGATACGGATTGATTTTCTGTTACGATAAATTGACGAAACAATAGCCAACCCAATAGCTGCTTCCGCGGCTGCAATGGCTATAACAAAAATTGAGAAAATATTTCCTTTTAATTGACGATTATCAAAAAAATCAGAAAATGTTATGAAATTTATATTAACTGCATTCAGTATAAGTTCAAGACACATAAGGGCTCTAACCATATTTCGACTCGTGATCAATCCATAAATACCAATAGAAAATAAATAGGCACTCAAAACAAGTACATGTTCGAGCATCATTGAACAACTCCTTATCATATCACTTTCGCTTTATTTCAATATGAACAACAATTCAACATCACCAGGTTAGAGTGACTAGAATAAGAATGTCACAAGTAAAAAATAAATAAATATATTGATAATAAATCAAATAAAAGAATTTATCCATGAAAAACCTTTTAAAAGTGAAAAACCTTTTAAAAGTTTAATTTGAATAAAAGTTTAATTTGAATTGCGATTGCTAATTCGACGGATTTTTTATTGACGAGCCACAGCAATCGCACCTATCAAAGCAACTAAAAGAATTATTGAAATGAATTCAAATGGAAGAAAAAAATCGGTTGATAAATGAATTCCAATTCCAATTTGTTGAGCATTACTTATCAAATCTTGCTCTAGAATCTGATTGGCTCTGGTAGTCCAAATAATCCGGTACCACGATGTATCTGGAATAATAGTAATTAATGAAACAAAAATACTTGTACAAACTAAGGAAGTAACCCCGTCCCAAACAGTGCCAATATTAAAATCCTTGTAATATTCTGAACCATTCATGAACATCACAGCGAATATAATTAAAACATTTATAGCTCCTACATAAATAAGGAGCTGCGTAGCAGCTACAAAATAAGAGTTTGATAAAATATAGAATAAGGATATACAAACAAAAACGAATCCCAACGAAAAGGCAGAAAAAATTGGGTTGGTAAATAATACTACTCCCAGACCCCCTAATATAAGACCTAATCCTAAAAAGATTAAAATAAAATCATGTATTGGTCCAGGTAAATCCATTGTACGGGAAAATAAAAGATAAAAAATCGAATTGTTTTTTCATGACCTTATTTTATTGGTCCGACCGGGAAAAACTTAATTATATTTGATTCCTAATTAGATTAAACCCTAAGGGATGTAAATTACTGTAGGGAAAAGTAAAACTATTGGACTAATTTTCTTCTTTCGGGAAAAGGATAATTCGACACTATAAATTCAAATTTCGAAATAATTATGAATAGAATTAGGGATATATTAATATTAATAGATTTTCAATCCAAATTAAAGGGATATATTAATATTAATAGATTTTCAATCCAAATTAAGCTGTGATGCGATTCTCATCAAGCAGTTAAATCAATAGTTGGTATTTGTAATTATTGACTGAATAAAATGAAAGAAAAACGCCATTCCAGTTCTTTCCCTTTAGATTAGATCAAAACGGAATTCTAGTTTAGTACTTTTAGTAATTCACAATTGATTAAAGAACAATTTTGAAGTCGCGGGAGGTTTACTCATTATTTTTGAGGCGAATTCAAAATTGTTCGAATTGTATAATCGTCAATTACTGCCATTGGTAAACGACCTAAAGTAATTTGATTATAACTTAATTCGTGCCGATCATAAGTAGAAAGTTCATATTCTTCAGTCATTGATAAACAATTTGTTGGACAATACTCAACACAGTTTCCACAAAATATACAGATTCCGAAATCAATACTATAATTAAGCAGTTGTTTCTTTCGAATATCGGTTTCCAATTTCCAATCAACAACAGGTAGATCTATAGGACATACACGAACACATACTTCACAAGCAATGCATTTATCAAATTCAAAATGGATTCGGCCGCGGAAACGCTCAGATGCGATTAATTTTTCATAAGGATATTGAATCGTTACAGGTAAACGATTTGCGTGGGATAAGGTGATCATGAAACTTTGACCAATGTACCTTGCAGCCCGTATAGTTTGTTGACCATAATTCATGAAACCAGTTACCATAGGGAGCATATCGTAAATAGTTATGAAGAATTTTATGTTTGTTTCTTTCTCTTGTTTGAGACAAGTTATAGATATAGAAAAGTATTCTTTTTTTTTTTTTATTTATTTATAGTAAATAGTAAAATTTATAGTGAAAAGAGTTGGGAAGAGGTCGTTAATAATAAATTACCGAGAGAAATAGGTAAAAGAAATTTCCATCCGAGATTTAACAGTTGGTCCATTCTTAGTCTAGGTAAAGTCCATCTTGTTGTAATAGGAATGAACAAGAATAAATAAGTTTTAACCAATGTAATAAAGATACCAATTATTGCTTCAAAGATTCCACTTACTTTATTTATTTCAAATAGCTCAGGAACGAATATGTACGGAATAGATAAATTCCAACCGCCCAAGTAAAGAACTGTTACAAATAATGAAGAAACTAATAAGTTTAAATAGGAAGCAACATAAAATAACCCAAATTTGATACCTGAATATTCGGTTTGATAACCCGCTACTAATTCTTCTTCTGCTTCTGGTAAATCAAAAGGCAATCTCTCACATTCTGCTAGGGAAGAAATGAAAAAAATAATAAACCCTATAGGTTGACGCCATAAATTCCACCCCCAAACCCCATATTTGGATTGTGCCTCAACTATATCAACTGTACTTGAACTATTAGACAATCATAGTCGGTAATAACATCACTGCTGCCATCGCTATTACAGAACTGTACATGAGATTTTTACCTCATACGGCTCCTCGCAGGTCATAAAAAATCTAAGGACCGGATTTTATTATTTATCTTGATATATTTGTATCATAGATAAGATCAAAGTTTATCGGACGTTCCCAAATTCAACCAATGGAATTCTGTCTGTTATAATATTCTAAAAAAAGCACTTCTGAATTAATCTCATCCTTTAATTAATAATTTCAATTTTTCTTTTTTGAGTAATAACTTAAATCCTTCAATAAAATACTCCTTGTAGCCATACCAATAAATATTTTAATCTATCGTTTTCGATTATTAAAAAGAATTAGGCAGTACTTTGGTTCATGAATTCTGATATGAACTCGCTCTCTATGAATATGGATATAGAAAAAAAGAAAAAAAAAAGTAAAGGGTTCCTTCGTTCCTGATAATTATTTTTTTGTTTTAATAGGGGGCTGGAAGCATACTTTGGATCGGAATCATGGAGAGTACTGTCTGATCATTTCTACCAATTTCAAACTCCAATTATTATTCTTTTTATATTATTACTTTTTATATTATTATATTATTATGAAGAAATATCCTTTTGAATAATTTCAAGAATCTCCTGTTACTAATCCTTTGTGTATCTTGGTGTTCCTAACCATCCACCCATTCTATTCTTTCTCAACTGCCCATTATAGTAACCTTATGATAATGGGAATACATATAAATGATAGTAAAAACTCAATAAGGTTGATCTTTTGAACCCGCTTCAAGCTCGGACGATTAATCAATCAATCTTGGGGTAACCGGTCTCGGTCTCGTATTCTTATGTCTCTTTTTGTTTTACTTTTGTACATAAGAAATGAGTCTCAATTTTTTTTACTGCAAAATTTAGAAGCTGTTTTCTTTCACTCATATAACTATCCAATTTACTTCATCAACCTAAATGATAAATAAAAAAATGAAGATATCCTATTCAATTTATTTCATTTTATTTTTTCTTTCGAAAAAGAAAAATAGAAAAAGAAAAACAAAAAGAATAGGGAAAAACTTATGTTTTAACGAATCGCACGTAGAGATATGGATAATACACAGAGAGTTAATGGTATTTCATAACTAATCGATTGAGCAACAGCTCGTAGACCACCTAAAAAGGAATATTTATTATTTGATCCATATCCTGACATAAGAAGTCCAATAGGAGCAATACTTGAAATGGCAATCCATAAAAAAATTCCGATATTTAGATCAGCTAAAACAAGGCGATAGTCAAAAGGAATTACCGAATAACTTAATAGAGTTGATATGACTGCTATGGACGGTCCGATACTGAAAAAAAGAATATCGCCCCGAGATGGAAAAATATTTTCTTTGAAAAGTAATTTTGTCCCATCCGCTAGAGCTTGAAGAACTCCTAAAGGGCCGGCATATTCAGGTCCAATACGTTGTTGTATCCCTGCAGATATTTCTCTTTCTAACCATACAATTACTAGTATACCTATCACAACTCCCAATATAAGAGTGAAAATAGAGACAAGCATCCATATAATTCCATAAACTTCGTTTAAGTTTAAGGATTCCAATCCAGAAAAAGAATTGATAACTTGTATTTCTCTTATATCAATTGCTTCGGTTGTATCAAGATTAAGTATCATTTCAACGATCAACTTCCCCCATAATGATATCTATGCTACCTAGTATTGTCATAATATCAGCCAATTTCATTCTTTTAACTAATTGAGAAAGAATTTGCAAATTGATAAAACCTGGGGGGCGGATTTTCCATCGCCAAGGAAACCCACTCTGATCCCCTATCAGAAAAATTCCCAATTCTCCCTTTGGGGCTTCGACTCTGACATAAAGTTCTTGTTTAGGCAATTCAAAAGTAGGAGAAGTTTTTTTACTAATGAAACGATATTCAAAATCAGTCCAGTCTCCATCTCTTTCTCTAGTAAAATGTCGGGTTTCTAAATTCTCATAGGGCCCTCCCGGAATTCTTTCCAGAGCCTGTTGAATAATTTTTATGGATTCTGTCATTTCACCAATTCGGACTAAATAACGAGCTAATGAATCACCTTCTTTTTGCCACTGGACTTCCCAATCAAATTCGTCGTAACATTCATAATGATCAACTTTACGAAGATCCCACTGTACCCCCGAAGATCGTAGCATTGGTCCTGATAAACCCCAATTTATTGCTTCCTCTGTACCAATAATACCTATTCTTTCAACTCGTTCTAAAAAAATAGGATTTCGCGTAATAAGTTTTTGATATTCAGCAATTCCTGTTAAAAAATAATTGCAGAAATCCAAACATTTATCGATCCAGCCATGAGGTAAATCAGCTGCTACTCCTCCGATACGAAAAAAATTATGCATCATTCTCATACCCGTGGCAGTTTCGAATAAATCATATACTAACTCTCTTTCTCTAAAAATATAGAAGAAAGGGGTTTGTGCACCAATATCCGCCATAAAAGGACCAAGCCATAACAGATGAGAAGCTATACGGCTCAACTCCAACATAATTACTCTGATATAACTGGCTCTTTTAGGTACTTGAATATTTCCCAACTGTTCTGGCCCATTTACTGTTATTGCTTCTGTGAACATAGTAGCTAAATAATCCCAACGTGTTACATAAGGCAAATATTGTATAATTGTTCGGTTTTCCGCAATTTTTTCCATTCCTCTGTGTAAATAACCTAATATTGGTTCACAGTCAATAACGTCTTCACCATCTAGAGTAACGATGAGTCGAAGAACACCATGCATTGAGGGGTGGTGGGGACCCATATTGACTATCATAAGGTCTTTTCTTATAACTGGTACATTCATAGGGGTTTCCTCGATTCATTCTTCCATGAATTACTGAAAACGAAAAGAAATTAATCAAAATTCAAGATCTAAGAAATCAAATAATAAAAAAAAAAGACTCTTCAAATTAACGAATTGTTGACTCCCGAATATCTAGCTGGGTAATTACTTCTTTATAACGTACTCTATTTTTCTTTGCCAAATAAGAAAGCATCCGTTGACGTTTTCCTAGTATTTTTCGTAAACCTCTTTGAGATAAATAGTCTTTTCTATGAAATTCCAAATGTAAAGTAAGCTTTCGTATCTTATTAGTAAAATTGACTATTTGAAATTCGGCGGATCCCCTGTTTTCCTCTTGTGAAATAACTGAGATGAATGAAGTTTTTATCATAAAAAGAAATCCCTTCTTTTTTTTTTTTAATATTTTAATAAAATTATTATTGATGAATATTTTATTGATCAGTAATAATAATAAATAATGTAATTGTTATAATAACTAATAAACAATGAAGAATGTCAGTTCATTTTAATTTTGTATACAGACTAATCGTTACTTCGGTAGGAATTCCTAATGTTGTCAAATAAAATTTATCATTAATCAATCCAATTTTTTTTTTTTATTCGGCTAGAGATACAAAAGGATCATATATTTCTTGGTTTACAAAAGAGAAAAATTGATATCTAAAAAAAAAAAAAAGAAAGGTAAATTCATTGATTGATTTATAGATCTAATTAATGTATGATTGAATTACATGTATCAAAATAAGATATGAATGTAAAACAATATATGTACTCATCCCCTTTTTTTATATATTCGATTTATATACTAGATCGGGCATGCTATGGAATAATATATGCCCTTACCACATTTTCAACGAATTTTCAATTGTGGATATATATGTATCCTTAACATACTGAACCGACTAGCGTTATTGGTACCAAACCAATATCGATTCATACAAGCTAAATCTTCTAATCGATAAATGGGCCAAAGAAAAGGCTTTAATTTAAGTAGTTTATTTTTATCTTTATCAAAATATTTGCTTTTATACAAAATGGGCTTGCAGTTTTTTATGTTCTTACTGTTGAAAATTTTTGTATTTCTATGAATATCATTTCTATTTTGTGAATTGAAAGAAAATTGAATTCTCAATTCTCTACGACGTTTAGGGGATAAAAAATTTTCAGGAACAAGTAAATCATAATCATTTTTTTCTTTATTGACAGTTATACTTTGATATCTTTCAATGAATTCGGTAAACTGATTTTTATATATTTTTTGTCTGTATCTTTGATTAATTTGTTGTTTGCTCTTATGAATCAATAAAATAGTTACGGTTTGATATATAATAAAGTGTCCGTTATTTTTTATTTTTACCGATAGACCCATTGGTTCAATAATCAATATTCCCTTTTTCATCAATTCTGTAAGAGTGAAATCTTTTTGAATCATCAGAATATCCAGACTCATTTCACCTCTTTGAACAGAAGATATAATAATTTCTCGTGGATTCGTTAGTCTAAGTAGGAGACAAAATAGTTTGATATTATTAATTATTTTTTGATCTAAGAAAGCATCCCATCTTAATTGAAAACCTAAATGTTTTTTTAGGAAAAAATAAAGTTCTATTTCCGTATTACTTTTGTATTGTTTTTGCTTTCTACGTTTTTTCAGGTTTGATTCCGCATAATCTTCTTCAATATCTTTTTCTTGATTTGACAGAACTGATTCAAGATCCATTGGGTCCTCTAATTCTTTTTCTTCGTAGTTTCGATTATCTAATTCAATAGATTTTTTTTTATTCGAGAATATAGATATAAAAAAATCACCATTTTTCTTTCTATTGATTTTTTTATTTTCATTTATTTTTTCATTGTCATTAAAATTTACAAGAAGTAATTTAATTGGTATTACCCACGGTTGTATCTTATATGTGTTGCAAAATATCACAAATTTTGGAAAGAACCAAAGTTCCAAATTTGATATGGGTTGATTTAGTATTGCTTCATTCATTTCCATCCAATCAAAAAAGTTTTTTTTTTTATTGGCTGAATTAACTTCGTGATCTTGTTGAATCGTAAGAGAAAAAATATCTTTGTTATCAATTTTATCAATTATCTGATACTTATGAGTTCCAGTCTTAATATTGTTTTTTTGTTTGGTTCCGGTATCGATCCAGGACTCAATATCCACTTTTTTTCTAATACAAAACTTGATAATTTTCCAATCAAAATTTTTTCTATCGGGGGGTTTCTCCATATTGATAATATCCTCTTCTGCTAGATAATTATTAATAGGTATATCTCCGAACATATCCAAAAACTTGCTTTTGGGTGTGTTATAATTATAAGAAATCTCATGTTTATTATTTATTTTATTATTTATTTGGAATGGTGATGCATAAATATATGAGTCTTTCTTATTTTCATAATTAATAGATTTATATAATAAAAGATTATATCGATAATTTTTTTTCAAATTCTTTTTTTGGCTTGGTAATGAATTCCCTTGTAAATCATTTTCTTTTTCGTAATAAATTAGGTGGTCTTTTTCATATAAATTCCATTTGTTTAAATCTTTATTTTGAACCATACAACGTTGATTAATTCTATTTCGCCATTTTTGTGGTATTAATCTAGACCAGTTAATCTGAGATAAATTGCATTTATATTGATAATAATTCTTGAACCAGCTTTTCCATTGATTCATTACAGAATTTCTAAAGTTGTTATCTTTTAAGTCGGAATGAAATAGTCCTTGGGCTCCAAAATCTTTTTTTATTTCATTTTTAACAAAAAGATCTGCTCTGTGATATTGAAGAGCAGATCTTAACTTATATAAATTAATAACTTGGATTTGTGATAATTTATAAAATACATATGTTTGTGACAAGGAAGATACATCACAAAAAATTCGTGAATTCTTATTAGTAACACAAATATTAAGTAATTTTTTTATAATCGAAATCAAACGATTTGTATTTTGATTTGTTTTATCGATCCTTTTGTAATTTTCTTTATTATTGTAAATATATTTATTAATACTTTTTCTTGTTGATTCAAGAAAAAGCTGTACATGATGGATCTTCGGAATATTAATGATACCTAGAACGATGTCTATGTATATCTTTTCAATCAAGATTTTTATAAAAAAATTGAATTTACGCAAGAATCGAGTATTTCTTCTTTTTAATATCTGCGAAATCTTTTTTGATGGTTTTACTTTTTTAGTATTATAAGTTATTTTGCTAGGGCTGATATTGATTTCTGAGGTTATAAATCTATTTTTCTTTTCTTTCCTAATTTTTTCTATTTCATTTATAATTGTACTTGTTCTAGCAGTCAGATCTTTCATTTTTTTTTCTGTCAGTAAATAATTTGTCCAATCCATAGGGCAAATTGGAGGAGAAATTTGATTTTTCTGACTTGTCTGATTATTGATTATCAAATCGTTTTTAGTTTCATTTAATTCATATACTTCGCTAAATCGAAATAGAAATAATAGAATTGAATTTTTGTTTGATTTTGAAAGTTTGTTTATTATTTCTTTTAGAAATAATAAGTTTTTGATGACCCAATTCTTTTTTTCTTTGGACAAATTTAGAAAAAATTTTATTCGTTCTTTTGATCTTTCTTTTGAAATTTTTATAACTAGAAAAAAATTCTTTTGAACTTTTGTAATTTTTTTTCCGAGTTTTTTAAAGATGGGTTCAAAAATTGAAAGTTTTTTTCGGGGAAACCCAAAAAGAAGTTCAGTTTCCATTCCCCAAATTGTTAAAAAACAAAAATTCTTTTTTTGGCCTTTCTTTTGCAGTCGATCTTTATGGGGGAAGGTTAACTTAGGTCTGTGCCAAGGTTTTAGACGAAAAGGAAATAGAATCTTTATTTGAATACCATCTGTTAACCAGTTTTTTGGAAATTCTGTTTCGGATAATTGAACTCCATTATAAGTGCATTTAACATGGATTTCTCGATTCCAATCCGTTAAATCCTCAGACCATTCGGGAAATTGAAATAATAGCATACGTATAATGTTTTTAACTATTATTACTGAAGGCAATAGAATATATTTTCTAATAATTGATTGGGTTAGTAAAACACAACCTCTTAT